ATATCTTCATTATCTAAACGAACCCGGAACATACCATTGGGAAGCGATTCAGTAATTAAACCCTCATGAATCCATTTTTGTTCTTTCATTCCAGGTAAAACCCCCGTGAAGTATCAACTAATGGAGGAGGAACGATATTAAACAACCGGCCCCTTTTCTGTTTTTTTTCACAAATAGGAAGTTTCGAATCCAATTCGGATATTAGAAGGATTACCATATATAACACAAAATTTCTCCGCCGATTCTTTCTAGTCGAGCCTCTCGGTCTGTCATTATACCTCGAGAAGTAGAAAGAATTACAATCCCCATCCCGCCTAAAATTCTAGGAATTCGTTGATAGTTAGAATAGATTCGTAGACCAGGTCGACTGATCCGTTTTAAATTTAAAACATTTCTATAAGGCCTTTTCCTATTCCTTCTATGTCGTAGGGTTAAAACTAAAAAATATCTGTTGTTTTCTCGATGTTTTCTCACGTTTTCGATAAAACCTTCTCGTAAAAGTATTTTAACAATATTTTCAGTGATATTAGTCGATGTTATTCGAACCACTCTTTTTCTATCCATATCAGCATTTCGTATAGAGGTTATTATGTCAGCAATAGTATCCCTACCCATGATGAATTTAAATTATTGGTGCCTCCAAATTTGGATATAATGAACATGTTTTTCTTGTTTTTTTACTTATTTGTTTATGAATATAAATTATTAAAGGTATATGCGTGAGACATAATCTACTAATTAAAATGAATCTTAATTTTTTTCTTTCAAATAACCTACTATAACCATATCGTAGTCTCGTTTTCTATTTATAATACCTCAGGAGCTAATGAAACTATTTTAGTAAAATTTAACTGTCTCAATTCCCGGGCAATCGCACCAAAAACTCGAGTTCCTTTTGGATTTCCTTCTTGATCAATGACAACTGCAGCATTGTCATCATATCGTATTATCATACCGTTGTCACGTTTGAGTTCTTTACAAGTACGTACAATTACAGCTCTGACCACTTCTGATCTTTCTAGGGGCATATTTGGCACTGCTTCTTTGATCACAGCAACAATAACGTCACCAATATGAGCATATCGACGATTGCTGGCTCCTATGATTCGAATACACATCAATTCTCGAGCCCCGCTGTTATCCGCTACATTCAAATGGGTCTGAGGTTGAATCATATCATTTTTTTAATCTGTTCTTTCAATGCAAAGCAAAGGGCGAAGAAAAAAAAGAAATATTGTTTGTTCAAAAAAAGAAACCTGTGCCTGGGATTTTTTTAAAATCCCCAAGACCTATTTCCTTTGATTCTCCATTTTTATCCCGAAATAATGAATTGAGTTCGTATAGGCATTTTAGACGCTGCTATTGAAATAGCCTTTCTGGCTATATTTTCTGGTACTCCACCCATTTCATAAAGTATTCGACCTGGTTTAACAACAGCGACCCAATATTCAGGGGATCCTTTCCCCGAACCCATACGTGTTTCTGCGGGTCTTACTGTAACCGGTTTATCTGGAAATATACGTACCCATATTTTTCCACCACGACGTGCATTTCGTGTCATTGCTCGTCGACCTGCTTCTATTTGTCTAGATGTGATCCAAGCGGGTTCAAGTGCCTGAAGAGCATATTTACCGAAACAAATATTATTACCTCGATAAGATATTCCCTTCATTCTTCCTCTATGTTGTTTACGGAATCTGGTTCTTTTGGGGTTATAGTTGATGGTTGGTTCTGAATTCCATCTCTACTACAGAACCGGACGTGAGAGTTTCTTCTCATCCAGCTCCTCGCGAATAAAAGGATTCAAAAATCTTTAATTTCAATTAAGATAGAATTTTAATTAAGAGATACATGTATTTAATGAGTAATACCCTGAATCATGGATTTTATCTAATCTATATCAAATATATTAGTAATTTGTATATCTTGTTTGTATAGATAACTAAACATATTAAATAACTATTTCTATTTTATTTATAGATAATATTGTATTGGTTTTTAGAATCTTATAACGAATCTTTATTTTGTTTTGCCTTTTATCGTATTGGATTGATCCAAATTTAGCAATCCAAGAAAATCAAGTTTTCGCGGGCGAATATTTACTCTTTCAATCTCTATTTCAGTTGTAGGGTTAGCTCATGACTTTTCCGAATAGATGAATTGGTCTCCGGGTCGTTCCGCCATCCCGATCAATGAATCATTAGAATCCGTTTTCAATGGAATCTTTTGGATTCACAGGTTCCATCGTTCCCATCGCTTCTTACTTAATGGTTAGGTCTGAATTCTACAATGGAGCTCATAATTCAATTTGTTCTTAAGTCAATTTTCTCAGTCTTTATTGGCTCGAAGCTCTGTCTTTTTTTTGTTCTATGAGCAGATTCATTTCATTATGGATGAATCAGTATTGATGCTTTATTACATTGCCGTTTATTTTATGAGATGACTCATAGACCTTACATATTGGAATTATATCATTAATATTCTTTTTCTCTCTTTCTCT